GAACATCAATTGCAACGATTCGATAGACGGCTCATTGGGATAGATATAGATGAACAATACCCCCCCTGGAACCGTATAGGAAGTTTTCTCCTCGTACGGCTCGAGAAAAAATGACTTAATTCGAAGTTTTGTCTATGTATCCAATTCTAATAAATTAAATAACAAACGGGCTTATAAAATCAATTAGACTACGATTCCAGTCTTTTTTCTTCCTGAAAAATGAAAAAGAAACCGCTCGTACTCATAACTCAAGTCGGATAACTCTCAAATAGCTCAAAGAAAAATCTTTAGTGAATTTCATTTATTGAGTAGTCTTTACTCCCTTTCGTTTATACCGGTTAAACGATTTCAAATTCTATTTGGATTCTTTAGTCAAATCCAGTTATTGAGACTATCGAAAGAATTAACAACTACAAAGGGTGTTTCCTTGTTTTTAAACCCTTTATTCCTATTTTGAATCATTGGGTTTAGACATTACTTCGGTGTTTCTTAATCTTTTCAAAGTGGCAGCAACATACCCTTTATTTATATTTATTTCTTTCTATCAAAGAATCCTATGGACGGTTGATTCTAGTATGATACACGTTGAATCGCAAAATTTGGATCAATTTCAACAAGTTTTGCTTTTGAATTGGAAACTTGCTCGAATTGGATCCTTTCGATTGTCCATATATTTACGAAGTTGTTCCAGTTGATTGGCATTAACCCTAGATCCCTGCCCCTGAGAAATGAATTAATACTTTCGGTTCGAGCTCCATCATGAACTATTTACAACCCGACAAAAAACGAAGGGTTCAAGTGTAACAGAACAAACAATGTCGAGCCAAGAGCACCTCATTTCTAGACAAATCGAAATGGTGGATGTAAAAATCCACAACGGGTTGTGTCCTTCAAGTCGCACGTTGCTTTCTACCACATCGTTTCAAACGAAGTTTTACCATAACATTCCTCTAATTTGGAACCGGTATGGAATTGATTCAATTACGGAATCATGAATAGTCATCGGTTCAGCTGTCCATAGACATCGCAATCTACACTTTTTCTTCTATATATGAATATATAATACATGAAACAATATTTTTCTGAAAAAATCCTAGCAAGACAACATTTTTAACATATTTAACAGACTAATAGAATATATATAAACTAATAGAATATATATAAAATAGATAATAGAAAGAAAAAAGAAATCTATAATATATAGATATATATGGAAATAATATATAAACGAATAAGTTTTGGAATCTGCATCTTCAAGTGACTTAATAAGATAAATTAAACGATTTCCTACTTTTTCAAAGATTCCACGTATAGGGAATCATTAAAAATATTTCTATATTTCTAAATGAAATTAACTATATTAAAATTAAATTCTATTAAAATTAAATTAAACACCATTTTTGAATTTATTTTAGTTTGATTGGGTTGGGTTTGAAGAAAATTGGACAATAAGCACCGCCTTTGATCTTTATAGGCGGATCGGTCTTTCTTTTTGAAGTGACTCATCACTAATTTCAAATAAAGATTTGAAATAGATCAAAGAAACGAAGAAAGAAATAAGATAAGAAGAAAAAAATCTTTTTTTTTCATGAGATGTATAAAAAATAATGTAAGTTAATATTTGCATTTTGATTCTTTTAATCAGATTACGAAAATCAAAATCGAACAAAAAATAGGTAAGATTTCTCCTATCTATCAGATAGACGGAACTGTTGTCACTATTTGTTGTTTGTTATAGATGTTTTATATCTACTATACTCTAGAATATGGGACTTGATCATTTGTTAATGAAATTCGAACAGACACAGATGTTTAAAGTAATATAGATTAACTGCTATCCACCCCCCACTTCCTTTTTAGATTATGTTATATTATGATAGGGTTTATATGGGAATAATGGAGAAATGGATCCGTGCTGGGACGGAAGGATTCGAACCTCCGAATGGCGGGACCAAAACCCGTTGCCTTACCACTTGGCCACGCCCCATTTCAATTGCTAATTGACACTAAGAAACAATAATATTGTTATTGGTTGTTTGTCAACTCCAGCCCAAATAAATATCTAGAAAGATTCCATATCTATAGAATATAGAATATAGATCTTCTAGATCTATAGAATAATAGAATAGACCGGTATTCGAATTTTGATACATATAGATACAGAATTCGACTGAATTTATTGATCATTACATAGAATTCAATTAAGATATTGTATGAAAGTATCGTTTCTTCTATTCTCCTTTGAGAATTGGAGGATTTTTGGTTGTATGTATTCAAAGAAAAAGAAGGATTTTTTGTCTACCTTATTTACTTTCTTTCTTTTTCCTTATATCAAAAATGCAACCAAAATGCAATTATCTCCAAGAACAAAATGTCTGTTATGCTTAATATCGTTAGTTTGATCTGTATTAATTCGCCCCTTTATTCGAGTAGTTTTTTCTTCGGCAAATTGCCCGAAGCCTATGCTTTTTTGAATCCAATCGTAGATGTTATGCCAGTCATACCTCTGCTTTTTTTTCTCTTAGCTTTTGTTTGGCAGGCTGCTGTAAGTTTTCGATAAGATCCTGAATAATAATAGCCTAGAAAATACATGATTTCCTCGAGAAAAAATTATAACAATTGACAAAAACAAAATCAGATAAGTTTTAGAGTATGAACCCTCGATTCATACATTGAAATTCGCGAATAGTCGGCATAAATCAGGCTTACCCCCATTTCCTCGTTTTTGAGCCTTTTCCAGTCATCCAGTCAAAGACCCTAACCCTATTAGGGTCTACCACAATATCTAAATTTGGATATAAGCGCAAATTTCATTTTTGTTAATGAAAAACAAATGAATTTGTGACAATACATTTCTTGAAAAAACCTCATTTCTTGGTATCAAAATAGGATATTAGGATATGTGGTAAAAAAATGGAAGATCTATTCTCTTTTTTTCTAAAAAATCATCTTGGAGATTGTGTAATGCTTACTCTGAAACTCTTCGTTTATACCGTAGTGATATTTTTTGTTTCTCTCTTTATCTTTGGATTCCTATCTAATGATCCGGGGCGTAATCCTGGACGTGAAGAATAAAATACAAAAGGTTTCTTGATTCATTTTCAAATTTTCTTAGTATTTTCTCTATTCACACGTTTCACTAAGATTTTCAAAAATTGAAAAAAAAAAGAACTAAAAATAATAAAATAGAATATTAATATATAAATAAATCAAAGTAACCAACGGAAACGGAAAGAGAGGGATTCGAACCCTCGGTACGAATAACTCGTACAACGGATTAGCAATCCGACGCTTTAGTCCACTCAGCCATCTCTCCCAAATGAAAAAGAGAATTACTACATTACACATAATCTAAATCTAAAGAGTTTTTCTTTCTCTCGTTTCTTTCTCTATTCTATTATTTCTATATAGAGATCCACAAATCAGGAATTTCCTTTATCTAAAAGATGGACTCGAACACGCCAACACTCGAACAAAAAAAAGAAGCAAGACCTCTTTGTGTTGATTTTGTTCGAAAGGCCCTTCTTATTCTCACGACCCGGCATGGTTAGTACCTAGCCGGGCTCTTTTTTTTTGTTCCAACAAATTATAGAGAAATAATGATTTATTTTTTTTTGAAAACAAAAAAGACTTTTTATTATTATATTCAATTCAATATAAAATATTCAAGCAACAACAAAAAGAAAAAATACTATTTCAATTATTTTCTTGTTAGATTTTACCCGAACTAAAAAAAAACTATCGATTCTTCTACAATACTTTTTTGTGTTATGATTTTAATGTTTTTTTTGATCCGTATCTAACTTCTTCAGCGAAAACTTTAGTTATTTAATAATTTCCATTAAATAATTTTTTGGAGCCTCTTTTCCGAATCTCATTAAATTTGGATCTACTCGTGAAAAAGTTCAGCACGCTCCTTTTGACGATTCTTTGATAATCCTATACTTGATCATACTCAATTAACATGCTCGACAAAAGGTCCATTTGTATACAATAATCATATTGTAGCGGGTATAGTTTAGTGGTAAAAGTGCGACTCGTTCTATTAACCCTTATAGAGTTAAAGGGTCTTTCGGTTTTATTCATATTCCGATCAAAAACTTTATTTCTTAAAAGGATTCAATCCTTTACCTCTCAATGAGAAATTCGAGAAAAAATACGAATTCTCGTGATTTGTATCCATGAGTCACTTAATAAATTGAAAAATTGGATTATGAAATTGCGAAACATAATTTTTGAATTGGACCAAGACTTCCAATTGAATAAGTATGAGTAAAGGATCCATGGCTAAAGATAAAAAGAAACTTCTAATCGTAACTAAATCCTCCATTTTTTTCTAAAAAAATAAATTGGAGCAAAATAGCTATTCAGCGATGACTTTGGTTTACTAGAGACATCGGCGTATTGTTTTAGCTCGGTGGAAACAAAATCTTTTTCCTTAGGATCCTATGAAATAGAAATAGAGAACGAAGTAACTAGAAAGGTTGTCAGAATCACCTTCTCCTAGAAGGATCATCTAGAAAGCGATTCGTTTTGTCTGTATTCAAATAAAAAGCTGACGTAGGTGTTATGGGGATAATTTTGTTCGTTTTGTTCACCTCTTAGATCTAAGAATTTACTCACTTTCCATAAAGGAGCCGAATGAAACCAAAGTTTCATGTTCGGTTTTGAATTAGAGACGTTCAAAGAACTGAATCGACGTCGACTATAACCCCTAGCCTTCCAAGCTAACGATGCGGGTTCGATTCCCGCTACCCGCTTTTTCTTTTTTTTCGAAATATTCTATTAGAATTCTATTCTAGAATATAGATAATACATTATGACTTGATATTTGATTATGATTAGTGAATCGTTGAATATACAATTCCAAAAATTCTCTCACATATAATCCGATTTTTATGTTTTCAACTCAAGAAAAATACGAAAAAACCGGAATGAACGGCGTCCATTGTCTAATGGATAGGACAGAGGTCTTCTAAACCTTTGGTATAGGTTCAAAT